GGGCAGTGATTTAACTATAAGAGAAAGTTCTAATGATCTCGAGGTAACTCAAAAATACAAGCATTTGTGGGTTCAATGCGAAAATTGTTATGGATTAAATTATAAGAAATTTTTGAAATCAAAAATGAATATTTGTGAACAATGTGGATATCATTTGAAAATGAGTAGTTCGGGTAGAATTGAACTTTTGATCGATACGGGTACTTGGGATCCTATGGATGAAGACATGGTCTCTCTGGATCCCATTGAATTTCATTCGGAGGAGGAGCCTTATAAAGATCGTATTGATTCTTATCAAAGAAAGACAGGATTAACCGAGGCTGTTCAAACAGGCATAGGCCAACTAAACGGCATTCCCGTAGCAATTGGGGTTATGGATTTTCAGTTTATGGGGGGTAGTATGGGATCCGTAGTCGGAGAGAAAATCACCCGTTTGATTGAACACGCTGCCAATCAAAATTTCCTTCTTATTATAGTGTGTGCTTCTGGGGGGGCGCGCATGCAGGAAGGAAGTTTGAGCTTGATGCAAATGGCTAAAATATCGTCTGCTTTATATGATTATCAATTAAATAAAAAATTATTTTATGTATCAATCCTTACATCTCCGACAACTGGTGGAGTGACAGCTAGTTTTGGTATGTTGGGGGATATCATTATTGCCGAACCCAATGCCTACATTACATTTGCAGGTAAAAGAGTAATTGAACAAACATTGAATAAAACAGTACCCGAAGGTTCACAAGCAGCTGAATACTTATTCCAGAAGGGTTTATTCGACCTAATTGTACCACGTAATCTTTTAAAAAGCGTTCTGAGTGAGTTATTTAAGCTCCACGCCTTTTTTCCTTTGAATCAAAAGTCAAGCAAAATCAAGTAGAGCACTAAGTTCAATTATTTTTTTTGTGTTTGTAGCAAAAAGTAGTTAGTTTATCGGAATCAAAGTAAATAAGATAATAATGGCCTTGTCTTTGCTGATAGAAGATCGAATTGTAGAAAGAATCAAAACGAAAGTTGAGGATAACTCTTTTTTTGACCTATATTCCTGATTACGAATCAAGAAGGCTTTATCACCAAGAGTTAGTTCTTCCTTTCGTGAAATTTGGAAAATAAAACGAATTTGTTCTTGTCTTAGGTATATAATTTGAAATTTAAATATAGATAATAGAGTTTTGTCTCTTTCTCTATCTCCCGAAAAACCATTTTAGCTAAAAATTCATGTTGGGTCGGATTCGAACGAATCTTTCGATAATCGGTAAAAAACTCTTTATCTATTTTTAGAAAATTAGAAGACAAGAACAAAAGACAAAGAAATGAAGAAAAATAATAAAGTTTATTATCATACATATCTTTCTCATGTAGGAGATGAATAAGTTCATTTATTTAGTTCTAAAGTTCTACATTCTTTGCACTTATTCTTATTATACGTACTCAGTTAGATTTAGATATATAGATACTTAGATCTATACTAATAATTTCAAATTATTCAAATTCTATTAATAATAAATATTATCTAATTAGAATTCAAATTCTTAATTTAATTATAATTATTACAAGATATCTTTATTTATATAATAACATAATAACAGATACAAATAGTAAATCGAGGTACCCCTTCTATGACAAATTTGAACCTTCCGTCTATTTTTGTGCCGTTAGTAGGCCTAGTCTTTCCGGCAATTGCAATGGCTTCTTTATTTCTTCATGTTCAAAAAAACAAGATTGTTTAGATCCGCCGGGACCCAATCTCATCCATTTTTTTTTTTGAAAACGTGGACTTGTAGCATAACACGGATATCTATTTATTGGAATTATAGTATAACATGTGATTTCCACCGAACATAAAGGAAAAAACTCTTATGCCCGCAGAAACATGATATATGGATATATCAATTCTAGCAATTTTCAAATAGATCAGGATCTCTGGATGGCTGAAATGTAGTCGGTGAATCTCTATGTATATCGATATGTATAGTGGGATCGTATTAAATAAAGAGTATGTTATTATTTTAGATTTAACCAATTTGATGAATTACTCCTAAAGGTTGACATCAAACTAGTGCTAGTTCACCTCAAACTAGTGCTAGTTGATGAGAGTTACTTCAGAAACAAAAAAGTAAAGTCAAATTTCTCTGGGGTATTATCTCAATTCCAATAAAATGCAATCGAGTAAAGTATGACTTGGCGATCAGACGATATATGGATAGAACTTATAACGGGGTCTCGAAAAATAAGTAATTTCTGCTGGGCCTTTATCCTTTTTTTAGGGTCATTAGGCTTCTTATTAGTTGGAACTTCCAGTTATCTTGGTAGAAATTTGCTATCTTTTTTTCCGCCTCAGCAAATCATTTTTTTTCCACAAGGAATCGTGATGTCTTTCTACGGAATTGCGGGTCTCTTTATTAGCTCTTATTTGTGGTGCACAATTTCCTGGAATGTAGGTAGTGGTTATGATCGATTCGATAGAAAGGAAGGAGTAGTCTGTATTTTTCGTTGGGGATTT